AAAAACGGGTCAAAGTGGATTGGCCCACACTAGCACTTCCACGTAATAACTCTACCAAGGGTGATCCTATTACAGGAATAGCTTCAGGTACACCTGTCACGATTTTTACCGCCCAATAACCAATTTGGTCCCAAGGTAAGGAATAACCAGTTACACCAAAAGATGCAGTCAATACAGCCAGAACTACACCCGTAACCCAAGTCAATTCGCGAGGTTTTTTAAATCCACCTGTGAGATACACACGAAATACGTGTAGGATCATCATTAGGACCATCATACTTGCTGACCATCGATGAACCGATCGGATTAACCAACCAAAGTTGGCTTCAGTCATTATGTATTGAACAGAGGCAAAAGCCTCTGTAACAGTCGGACGGTAGTAAAAAGTCATAGCAAAACCCGTAGCTACTTGTACTAAAAAACAAGTAAGTGTGATCCCTCCTAGACAATGAAATATGTTAACATGAGGAGGAACATATTTACTAGTTATATCATCTGCAATCGCCTGAATCTCGAGACGCTCCTCGAACCAATCATATACTTTATTGAGATAGGTAAACCAAGAGGACTCCCCCTCCGAGAACCGTATATGAGAATTTCATCTCGTACGGCTCAAGCAGAAACACCCCAATATTGATTGCAATGGACATGTAATAGAAAGTTGGAAACTTCCTATACACTTGATTCAATCGTCCCCGAAGATACGAAGGAACTCAAATCCAGAATCTCTTCTTTGGTGTGATGATAATGCCAAAATATCAAGTTGGCTCATTTGTCTTTATCTTGATCGTTATAGGCCTCTTGAATCTTCTATTCTCCTATTTATTTGTTATTGAATTTCTTGTTTTTGTTTGTGCGTAATGCATATTTATGTTTTGTTTACTGTTGATATAATAGGAATTCTCTTGTTGAGACCCTATGAATCGATTGAAACCTCAGATTCATACTATAACCACGATGATTCAATAAAAATCCCCAAGCTAAGACCAAAAGTTCTATGAGCAAGAACTATTTGAGCATCACTTATTCAATGAATGGATGTAATGATTCAAAATCCAGAGAAAAATTTATCCTCATTATTCTGAAGGAAGAAAAATCGTTCAATTTATGACTCTTTGTTTGAAAATTTTTGGAGTCCGGTCGCGAGGTCTGATATAGCAGGTATGAATCATAGTTCAAATATTTCTTGATCTATTCCATATATTCCGTGCTCCAGATACTCAAATGAATATCCGACGAAGCAGAACCATCTTTATCGAGATGACAGATCTATTCTCTGTACTATCAATAGGATCAATTATAACAAGTCACACACTCATATTCCGGAAATACCGAAACAACGGAATTCCACGGTCGAACTACCAGAATGGCCTAGAAAACCAAGTCCTAAGTGATTCATTTTTGATTGAAAAGCTAGGACTTGATGGTTCTTATGGACCTAACTCGTTGAAATTCCATCCAACAAAACGGAAGAATTATAAATCTCCAAAATAATAGATAGGAATATGGCAAATAAAGCCATTGCGACACCCATAAATGGGGTGGTTCCCCATCCAGGAGCCACTTTACCATATTCCGAATTCAATGGTTTCAATAAATCCCCTGTAAGAGTCCGTCTTGGCCCAGATCTAGAACTACCCTCAACAGTTTGTGTAGCCATAAATCCTATTGCATTGGTTGAGATCTGTTGACTTTGTATACTATTCCGTTGTAAATAAACGATCTTATCGTAGCGTAGATCCATCGTGGTCTTGAAATTATCTAATAATGGAAACAGCAACCTTAGTCGCCATCTCCATATCTGGTTCACTTGTAAGCTTTACGGGGTACGCCCTATATACCGCTTTTGGGCAACCCTCTCAACAACTAAGAGATCCATTTGAGGAACACGGGGACTAATTGAAGTAACGAGCCCCCATATGGGGGCTCATTACTAAGATAATGAAAAATCATTTCATCTTTTTAGTCGGGACCTTAGGCGGTTCTCGAAAAAAGATAGCGAAAAAAATTATCCCTAAAGTCGAGACTAACAGGAATGTATAAACCAATGCTTCCATAGATTCGATCGTGGTTTACAATTATAGCTTCCACACCTGTTTGTTTGGGATCATTTCCCGGATAAAGAAAGGGCAAGAGCAAAGAAAGGGCGATGATTAAAATCAAGATTTCTATGGTACCTTATCTTATGTCAAATCCAAAAAATCAAATAGAGAGGCGAAAAATACCAGAGCAATGTTGTATCAGACTACTTGTCTTCTTGTAGTTGGATCTCCAAGTTTTTGGAATGCTCCAAATTCCACTTGAGCATCCAAATCTGGGTCAATACCAGCAAAAACATCTCTGAACAAGGTTCTAGCGCCGTGCCAAATGTGTCCGAAAAAGAAGAGCAAAGCAAACGTAGCATGTCCAAAAGTGAACCAACCCCTTGGACTGCTCCGAAAAACACCATCGGATTTCAAAGTAGCACGATCTAATTCAAAAATTTCACCCAATTGGGCACGTCTAGCATATTTTTTCACAGTAGCAGGATCGCTATAGCTGACTCCATTGAGTTCGCCGCCATAGAACTCAACAGTTACACCCACTTGTTCGACACTATACTTTGATTCCGCCCTTCGAAAAGGAACATCGGCTCTCACAATTCCGTCTCCGTCTACCAAAACTACCGGAAATGTTTCAAAAAAAGTAGGCATACGACGCACAAAAAGCTCATGCCCTTCTTTATCTCTAAAAACGGGGTGTCCTAACCATCCAACAGCTATTCCATCCCCGTTGTCCATTGAGCCTGCTCTGAATAATCCACCCTTCGCTGGATTATTGCCGATGTAATCATAAAAAGCTAATTTTTCGGGAATTTTAGACCAAGCTTCCGATAAACTTAGATTTTCGGCTAGTCCGGCGCCAACTCTTCGATATATTTCTTGCTGGAAGTATCCCTGATCCCACTGATAACGAGTGGGACCAAATAATTCGATCGGGGTAGTTGCTGAGCCATACCACATAGTTCCAGCAACAACGAAAGCTGCAAAAAAGACAGCAGCGATACTACTAGAAAGGACAGTTTCAATATTGCCCATACGTAATCCTTTGTATAGACGTTGGGGTGGGCGGACACTAAGATGGAATAGACCCGCTAATATGCCCAATGTACCTGCTGCAATATGATGAGAGGCTATTCCTCCCGGAACAAAAGGATCAAAACCTTCCGCGCCCCACGCCGGATTTACAGGTTGTACTTTTCCGGTTAGGCCATAAGGGTCGGACACCCATATTCCGGGACCATACAAACCTGTTACATGAAATGCGCCAAACCCAAAGCAAGCCACCCCTGAGAGAAATAAATGAATTCCAAAGATCTTGGGCAAATCCAAAGAGGGTTTTCCTGTACGTTCATCACAGAATATTTCTAGGTCCCAATATACCCAATGCCAGATAGCTGCTAAGAAGCACAAGCCAGAAAACACAATATGTGCCCCGGCCACACCTTCGTAACTCCAAATACCCGGATTCGTTATAGTTCCTCCTGTGATACTCCAACCACCCCATGAATTGGTTATTCCTAAACGAGTCATGAAGGGTATAACGAACATACCTTGTCTCCACATTGGATCAAGAACAGGGTCAGAGGGATCAAAAACTGCTAATTCGTATAGAGCCATCGAACCGGCCCAACCAGAAACTAGAGCTGTATGCATTATATGGACAGAAAGCAACCGACCAGGATCATTCAATACGACGGTATGAACACGATACCAAGGCAAACCCATGAAAATACCCCTTTATCAAAGAAAAAATAGACACTATGTAACTTTATCGCATTGGAAAAGACTATGCTATGGACTTCACCCTTTCAGTGGATTATCTCAAAACAAGGGTTAATGTTTATTTGGTTCCGTTGGTAATAATTGAACAATTCTGTTCGTAGGAACAAAGAGAAGCAGATCTATTCTATACCCAATAAGTACCAATACGCAATGGGGAATTAGTCCCATTTTTGGGGAACGAATGTATAGATACTTGTTCATCGTTCGAACGATCTGTTCGTAAGAACTTTCCTTTATTCATTCGGTATTTCTCCATGAAACCTTACAATCTATAGATAAAATACGATAAACGGCAATATTCTGAAGACAATAACCCCAATTGTTTATTACGTTTCCACATCAAAGTGAAGTAGAGTACTTAACTCCCTTTTGAATTTCATGCCCATTGGTGTTCCAAAAGTACCTTTTCGGAGTCCTGGAGAGGAAGACGCGGTTTGGGTTGACGTATAGTGCGACTTGTCAGACATATTGGGTCATACGGGATTTCCCCGTTCTCTCCCCCGATCGAGATATCCTCTGTTTCGCCCAAGAAAGATTGATTGAACCATCAATAATTCGGAGCGTGAAGTACAATTAGATCAATTTATTTGGTTGGGGATCGATATTATCAATTAAAAGAATTTATGGTTGGCTTGGACCAATAAAATGAAGTATACAGGCTCCGTTCAGAAAATACCAAATTGGTAATCTATGTATGATTACCACTCTATCCTAAACGATTTCTTTATACCATATGAGTGATCTCAAACCGCCAATCAATGGAGTAATATGATAAATCCATCGAATATTGGGTGGAAGGCATGAAAATGAAAGAAATTGAAAAAAAAAAAAAAGTCGTAGCAAAAAGAAGTGGTGCTGGGATCATTTGTCCTATATGTGCAAATCAAATTCGGGCAGATCTTTACCCGGAGTAGAGCCTAAACCTAAAAAAAAGAGTTGAAGAGACCCATTCGGGAACAAGAAAATTACATCGTGATTTGGATTTCGATGAAGCAATACATCAATGAGAGGTTAGTTCGATAAGTTCAGTGAATTCGGAAGCAAGTCAAAACTCATGTTTCTTGAAAAATGGAAGAAAAAGCCCCTTCATTAGGAAAAAGCCTGCTACGAAAAAAGAAAGAGGGCTCGAATCGACACATTGATTTTTTTCTCAATTTTTATTTTTTGAACCGTATGCATCCAAAGGTGCGTGTGCGGTTCTTAAGGGATACAATTTTGTCCTAATCAACCGACTTCATCGAGAAAGATTACTTTTTTTAGGCCAAGAAGTTGATAGCGAGATCTCGAATCAACTTGTTGGTCTCATGGTATATCTCACCATAGAGGATGATACCAAGGATCTTTATTTGTTTATAAACTCTCCTGGCGGATGGGTAATCCCAGGAATAGCTATTTATGACACTATGCAATTTGTGTCACCCGATGTGCATACAATATGCATGGGATTAGCCGCTTCAATGGGATCTTTCATCCTGGTCGGAGGAGAAATTACTAAACGTCTAGCATTCCCTCACGCTTGGCGCCAATGAGTTTTTTATTTGAGAGAAAAAAGAAGACTATGCCTTCGCCATATGGAATATGAATAATAAGTAATAATAGCATGGCATTTCGGGTTCGATATGAGCAAACTAGTATTGTTTTTTTATAACATGAGATTATGTATCGAGATAGTAGTATGAAGCAAAGGTTATTTCCGATTTGATCTTATGTATCGGGGTACATTTCAGCGTCACAAACTTTTTGTCAGAAGTCTCTTTCCAATATTCATGTTACGAAAGAGTGTGAAAATGAAAAAAAAAAAGATTCTTTTTTCCTTATTTGATCAGATCAGAAAGAAACTTTGGGATTGCTAAATCACAGACGAGATAAATATATAAAGCAACGGAACCATCATAGTATTTTTGACTCCTCCGAAAGGAAGGATGGTAAATGGATCAGGATCCGGGTCTGATGGATTCTATTTCTCTCTTTCTTCGATGACAGAAGGGAAAAAGAAATTCCATTGCAGAGCCGTATGCAATGCACAAAGGATGCCTGTACGGTTGTTCAATTCTATCTTTTTTTTTTCTTCTTTTTATTCTTTATCCCTTGGCCCAATTGTGCGAGATAGAGGAATCGTTCATTGTCTTATATCATCAGGGTTATGATCCACCAACCTGCTAGTTCTTTTTATGAGGCACCCACAGGAGAATTTATCCTGGAAGCGGAAGAACTACTGAAACTCCGCGAAACCCTCACAAGGGTTTATGTACAAAGAACGGGCAATCCTTTGTGGGTTGTATCCGAAGACATGGAAAGGGATGTTTTTATGTCAGCAACAGAAGCCCAAGCTCACGGCATTGTTGATCTTGTAGCGATCGAAAATACCGGGGATTCCGCATAAATCTGTGATTCCATTTCGAATCATAATTGGAATGAACTGTGATTTGATCTTTTATCTTCTTACCTGGATCAAATTGTAAATGGAAGTAATTCATAATCATCCGGTTAGGATCGATCTAAACCAGCCCATTCTGTGTATGATTCGGCATGCCAACTATTAAACAACTTATTAGAAACACAAGACAGCCAATCCGAAATGTCACGAAATCCCCTGCTCTTCGAGGATGTCCTCAGCGTCGAGGAACATGTACTAGGGTGTATGTGCGACTCGTTCAGATCATGGTATGAGTTAGAACAAATGAGACGATTTTTCCAGTATCAAAGACCCGTACCCGTACCAATGAATAGGATAGAATGGAAGAACCCCATTCGCTATCTAAAAATAAAGATCTCTCATATACCTCTATTGTGTATGGAATTTATGGTTTCCATTGGTGCAAATCCAATCACCTCGATTTGAGATGAAAAGCAATTCCCCATTGGTAGCAAATGGTTATCCCATTAAGCGGGGTAAATGGTATTTAAGAAGCAGAAAGATTATGCTCCTACTGTAGCAAGAACGGACTAACAGGGTCAGCTACCTATTAACCTTCATAATTAAATGCCGTCACTGTATGGATAGATCTCATTGTGAAAGGACCTATTACTGGATAATTCATAGGTAGAGCCAAAGAGCATGAACTGTACAAGTTAAAGTTACCAATAACATTGATTAAATGAGAGAAGGGGCTCCGGTGTATAGAAAGGACCTCACCGTTTAAGAAGTAACCATAGAAACGATGGAAGCCACTATTCACCCATTTATTACTATTTATTTTATACCTAATATCCGTACAATTTTTTTTTTTGGGGGGGGGGGGTGGAATGCCCAGAAGAAATAAAAAAAAATCGTGGTTGGGAAGGTTATAGTAGCAAAAGCCATTGGAATTTGTATTTCATACATCAGAAGAATCCGTTTTGTTATTACTAAAGAGAGGGAAAAGAATGACTGAAAGAAATCAATTAGTTATTCAGCAAAGTTTCATTTGATTCAATGACCAGAATTAGACGAGGATATATAGCTCGGCGACGTCGAACAAAAATTCGTTTATTTGCATCAACCTTTCGAGGGGCTCATTCAAGACTTACTCGAACTATTACTCAACAGAAAATGAGAGCTTTGGTTTCCACTCAGCGGGATAGAGGCAGGCGAAAGAGAGATTTTCGTCGTTTGTGGATCACTCGCATAAATGCAGTAACTCGTGAGAATAGGGTATCCTATAGTTATAGTAGATTAATACATGATCTGTACAAGAAGCGGTTGCTTCTTAATCGTAAAATACTTGCACAAATAGCTATATCAAATAGGAATTGTCTCGACACAATTTCCAATGAGATTCTCAAATAAGGAGATTGAAAGCGGAATGCTTTAAACGGAGGGGAGGGAGTTCCCCGGAGAATGAACTCCGGGAAGATAGAGTAGAAATGAATATGATAAGATCAGTAGTAGGAATGAACGAACACGTTTCAATAAAAAAAAAGAATGAGGTAAGAAGAAATCTTTTTTTTTATTATTATGACGCGAAAATCTCTCGGCTTTTTCGAACAAAACATCAATCTGAGTTCCAATTAATTAGAGTTTTGATTCGATTGAGGAATAGACTTATTTATTATTTTCTGGTTCTAGGACCGGTAGTTCTAGGGATCGATTCGGTTCTCTCAAACTGTTTCTCATTATTAAGAAAGGGTAACGAAGATAAAATACGAGCTTGTTTTATAGCAATAGTAATTAATCGTTGTTGTTTCAAGGTCAATCTATTCACTCGTCTAGATAATATTTTTCCTTGTTCACTAATAAATTGACTAATTAAACTCATGTTTCTATAATCAATTCGATCCCCCGATCCAATTGGGGGCAAACGCCTACGAAAAGATCTCTTGGATTTACGAAAAGGTCGCTTGGATTTATCCATGGTTTATTCCTATTCCTTATCTCTAAAATCCTATTTCTTCATTCATTTCGGATCCGATCGAAATAGGACTTGATTTGTATATATACATATATGTAATTTCTTCCTTGGAAGAGTAGCGCATGCGTTCCATTCGATCTATTTCTTTATCTCCGCATGAATCGTATGCTTGTAACAATAAGAACAGAATTTTTTCAATTCCAATCGACTAGGTGTATTGTGTCGATTTTTTTGAGTAATATATCTGGAAATGCCCCTCGATTCTTTATTCAAACCATTTCGGGCACAACCGGTACATTCCAAAATAATTATGACTCTGACATCTTTACCCTTGGCCATGAACCCCCTTTGGATTTACTCAATTCTTCCGTTTTCGATTCGAACCGAAGAAGAAGAAAGGAAGAAAAAAAAATAGAAGAGAAGCTGCTAACTCGAAATCCAATTCAATTAGGAAAGATTTCGTTGCAATCAATAAAGTAATAAAATCCAAAGAAAATAATAAGTAATACAACTATTTCTAACTTATCAATTATTCCCAATCCCAGTATTTCATTTACTATCTTGTATGATCTGGAACAGCTTGCCCTCAACCCACATTTCTATTCCTGTTCTTCCTCTATTAGTTCTATCCTGAACCCAAGTTTCACTGAGGTTCAATCCACTTTTATTCTTTCTCTTTCTTTCCTATCCTAAATAACTGAAAAAAGGGGGGGATTAGTCACAGAGAATTTCTTGTATCTCGAATCTTCTTGATCCCTTCCCATGCCAATAACTAGAATGAAAAAAAAGGGAATGTCAACGCATCTGGGAATAAACGATTGATCTCTATCAATAGACCTGCTAAAGACCCGAACCATAGAGTAGCTAGCACAGGTGCCGTGGAGAGATATGTTTTTATATCTCGCATTGAAAATCCTCCTTCTTTATTGTAATACATATATGGTCAGATGCATGTGTAGTTAAAGATCACTTGTATTTGTTTGTACGAGGAATCCCTAACTAAAATGGATATATACAACGATCCGATAGATGAGATCTACCTGTCCCTAAACCAGAAAAAGGCGAACTCTTCTTCCCGAGCATTACTGAATAAATATTCATTCCTTTATACGTTGGGTATGCATATAATTCTTTTTTATTATATGAGACGAAAAAGAAGAAATGGCAAGAGAAATTCTAGATAGATAGAGGAAATAACCATGTGGAAAACAAGACAAGGATTCTCTACAATGACACTGTACAACAATTGAAAGAAAGGGATGTAGCGCAGCTTGGTAGCGCGTTTGTTTTGGGTACAAAATGTCACGGGTTCAAATCCTGTCATCCCTACCTATTACTTCTCCTATGGACAGTAACGAGGGGTCAATTGAGATCGATTAAAATTGGACATAATCCATCATTTTAGGATACTATATCCATCCAAGATGGATTGGGAGTACAAAAAGAATTCTTTTCTTGAGAATAGTCGTATCTCCTGTCATAAGAAAGCGCTCTTAGTTCAGTTCGGTAGAACGTGGGTCTCCAAAACCCGATGTCGTAGGTTCAAATCCTACAGAGCGTGATTCTGTTCTTGTAATGCCCAATCACAATAAAATACCTTCACTAACTTGAACTGCAACCTGAATTTGACCTCCCGGAGATTAAGAAGGAGGTCAATCAAAAAAAGAGATGTTACTCAATTAAAGGTCCAACTGATCACCGCGTCTGTATTGTAAATATGCAGTTACGAATAATCCGGCCAAAGTAATAGGAATTAGGCCTAACACGATTCCAAATAGAAAAACTTCAATCATTTCAATTTGTTTGAAAGAAGAGAAAAAGAGAGGTAATATCTATCCCTAAATA